CTTTATTCTTACATTAAAGAATGAATCAAATCTCCCCAAGTAGGATTCGAACCTACGACCAGTCAGTTAACAGCCGACCGCTCTACCACTGAGCTACTGAGGAACAAGGGGAGATTCGATCTCCTAGAGTTCAACTCCCGCTCTCAACCCATGAACAATATGAGTCCGAAGCTTCTTTCGTAACTCCCGGAATTTCTTCGTAGTGACTCCGTTCCATGCCTCATTTCATAGGGAAGCCCAAAGTGGCTCTATTTCATTCTATTTCACTTCCTAGCACTTCCTATCATTTAATATCCATCCCTTTGGTCTTATTTACATAAGAGATGTCATTTATAGTCTATCTCTTTCTATATATGGAAAGTCAAGAAATTCTCATCGAAACATCGAGAAATTGTGCATATAGAAAACTCTAAAGAAAGAAAAAAAGGAGACCCATGCCATGATTTTCAAATCTTTTCTACTTAGTAGTCTAAGTTTCTCGATGAGGATAATTAATTCGGTCGTTGTGGTCGGACTCTATTATGGATTTCTGACCACATTCTCCATAGGTCCCTCTTAGATCTTCTTTCTCCAATCTTGGATTAGGGAAGAAGGAGATATTCGCGACTACTGGCGGTTTCATTATGGGGCAGCTCATGATCTTCATATCGATCTATTATCCACCTCTGCATCTATTCTTTCTTAGCTAAACGGGTGGAAGATCCATCCAATTTGGTTATATCATGGACTCGAAAAACGGATCTGAATGTGACTGAAATGCACGATCTTCACAGGTATCACTTTTCACGATACCTAAAAGATGGAATAGCGATTTTCGAAGCATTTCCTATAAGAGAATGGTTTCCATTACTTTGAGAAATGGATTCTATATCAAACTATAGCTATTGCATTAAAGAAGAAAAGAAACTAATAGAAGTCGAAGACGAGGAATGGTAGTGAATAGAGAGAAAGATTCTTCTGATTTTCTTGTTCCTGAAAATATTCTATCTATCTCCTAGACGCCGTAGAGAATTGAGAATTTTCATGTCTTTCAATTCTCGTACTCGTAATTGGAAAGTTACGGAAGGAGATCCATCATTTTGCAATGAAAACAACATAAAAAACTCTGGACAATTTCGAAATCAGGCCAAGCGTCTTAATACATATGCAAAAAAATTCATTATTGGCCCACCATTGATTAGAAGATTTAGCTTGTATGAATCGCTATTGGTTTGATACGAATAATGGCAGTCGTTTCAGTATGTTAAGGATACAGATGTATCCACAATTCATTTAGAGTTACTTAATAGCCTATTTCTTATACCATATCTCTATCCCGTGAAATTCTCGAGCCGAAAGATGGATGCATATGCTGTGTTTCATTTTGCTAAACGATATCAATTAAATGGTGTATCAATTCCATAAATTGGATATAGCAATAAATAAATCAGCAAAATTCTTTTATTTTAGATAGAAGAAACATTTCTTCTATCTAAAATAAAAGAATGTACCCTTCTATCCAAATCCAATTTGCATCGATAAAATAAATCCAAATTCCAGTAGTAGATGAATAATTGCAAATTTTTGTGTGTACGAGATTAGAATAACTTCAAAATAACTGACATAATTTTGTATTTTTCCTGATCAGAAAAATACAAGAAAAAGAAAGGAGGTAGAAAAATTTTTGGATTTATGGTTAAAGAAGAAAAAGAAGAAAACAGGGGTTCTGTTGAATTTCAAGTATTCAGTTTCACCAATAAGATACGGAGACTTGCTTCACATTTGGAATTACACAAAAAAGATTTTTCATCGGAAAGAGGTCTACGAAGACTTTTGGGAAAACGTCAACGTTTGCTAGCTTATTTGGCAAAGAAAAATAGAGTACGTTATAAGAAATTAATCAGTCAGTTGGATATTAGGGAGAAGTAATTTAATCGTTCGAATTTTTTTCTTATTTTATTAGTAGTCTTATAGTAGTCTTAGATTTTGCATTTTGATGAGCCTCGTTTTGAGGAATTCATGGAATAATCCATTTTCATGGAATAATGAATTAAGGAAGAAAGGATATGAGTCTACCGCTTACAAGAAAAGATCTCATGATAGTCAATATGGGCCCTCACCACCCATCAATGCATGGTGTTCTTCGACTGATCGTTACTCTCGATGGTGAAGATGTTATTGATTGTGAACCCATATTAGGGTATTTACACAGAGGAATGGAAAAAATCGCGGAAAACCGAACTATTATACAATACTTACCTTAGGAGGGAGATAGAAAGAGAGAGATGGTAGAAAAGGGAGAGAGATGGTAGAAGGAGATAGGAAGGGGAATAAGGGGCTCTTTAGGCAGGAGACAGGGGAATTCCTTAAGTTAAGAAAGAAAAAAGAATAAGAACACGGATACATAACATAAAAAAAAGAATAAATAAGACGATATTCGCCCTCCCCCTACATATTTAATTTCTTCTCCTATACAAAAACCAGCAAGACCTACCCCATTGGTAATTCCATCAATGACACCCTTATCGAAAAACTGCGTTAGTTCGGTTAATCCTCTTATACCCAGGGTAAAGACCCTAGTATAGAAAATATCTATATAACCACGATTATATGACCAACTGTATATCTTTTTTTTTACTTGATCCAAAAAAGACTTTTTCGGACTCTCTTTTACAAGGGAATTTTTTAAATATAAATTCTGAAAAAAAGAATAAGCAGATCCATAGAAGATATATGCTATGAATAGACCAAACATAGCTAGACTTACAGAAGAAATTGCATTAGTGATAAATTCATATGAATTTATGGAAGAATTAGAACTTTCCTGGAAAAAGCTTATTGAGGGAGTTAACCACTTTGATAATATGGTTAACTCCGCTATTCCATTATCCATTACTCCATTATCAAAATGGATTCCTATGGATCCAATGAACAAAGTAAAAAGCAGTAATATAAAAAGAGGGAATAGCATAGTATTTCCCGTTTCATGAGGATAGACAAAAGTGTTTTTAACCCCAAAGGAAGTACTAAAGGACCCTATCCTATTTCTTGTATTACCATGAATTTTGGATATATTTTGTGAAAAAAAAGAAACTCCACTCTTCGTTGTTGATAAAATGAAATCTCTATTCACTCCTTTGGGTATCCTTTTTCCCCATAAGGATATTGAATACAACGAGCCCTCTTTAGTGCTACTGTAATTTTGAAAATGAACACGCAGGTACCCATCAAAAGTAAGTAAATATATCCGAAACATATAAAACGCAGTTAATCCTGCAGTAAAAGAGGCTATTATTCCAAAAAAGGGTGAATACAACCAACTATTACTAAGGATTTCATCTTTGGACCAGAAGCAAGCAAGAGGTGGAATACCACAAAGAGAAAGCGTACCCCATAAAAAAGTAGTTCTTGTAATTGGAACGTATTTTCTTAAACCACCCATAAGAACCATATTCTGACTTTTATCTGGTGAATATCCAACAAGAGGTTCCATTGAATGAATAATGGATCCGGATCCCAAGAACAATAAAGCTTTCGAATAAGCATGAGTGATCAAATGGAATAAAGCAGCTTGATAAGAACCTATACCTAGAGCTAACATCATATAACCCAATTGAGACATTGTAGAATAGGCTAAGCTTCTTTTAATATCTCTCTGAGCAAGAGCTAAAGTAGCTCCTAAGAAGAGTGTTATTGTACCTACTAAAGAAATGAAACTCATTATTAAAGGTAGGGATATGAAAAGAGGAAGAAGTCGAGCTAGAAGAAAAATCCCCGCAGCAACCATAGTTGCTGCGTGTATAAGAGCCGAAATGGGAGTGGGTCCTTCCATAGCATCGGGTAACCATACGTGAAGAGGGAATTGTGCAGATTTTGCAACTGCACCAAGGAATAATAAAAAAGCACACAAAGTAGTAAGTAAGGAATTAATCCCATTATTAGGAATCCAGTTATTAGCTATTTTGAACAAATCCCGAAACTCTAAACTACCTGTTATCCAAAAAAAACCTAAAATTCCTAATAACAGACCAAAATCCCCTACACGATTAGTTACAAAAGCTTTTTGACAAGCACTCGCTGCAATTGGCCGTGTAAACCAAAAGCCTATCAATAAATAGGAACACATTCCCACAAGTTCCCAAAAAAAATAAATTTGTATCAAATTGGAACTAGTAACCAATCCCAACATGGAAGTATTGAAAAAACTTATATAAACAAAAAATCTCAAATATCCTTCATCGTGAGACATATAATCGTCACTATAAATAAGAACGAGGATTCCTACTGTAGTAATTAGTATTAACATAATAGAAGTAAGCGGGTCGATCAAGTATCCAAATTCTAAGGAAAAATCATTATTGACAGTCCAAGACCATAGATATTGATAGATAGAACTTCCATTTATTTGTTGAATAGATAGGTGAACTGAGAATACCATAGCTATACTTAAGAGTAAAACACTAGGAAAAGCCCATATGCGACGAAGATTTTTTGTTGCTGTCGGAATAAGAATAAGTCCAAACCCCATTGACATAATAACTGGAAGTGGGAGAAGAGGGATTACCCATGCATATTGATATGTATGTTCCATAAGAAAAGAAATGGAAATTTTTACTTCAATTTTTTTATAAAATAAAATTGTTTCCGATTCACCAAACCAATTCTTATCTCTTTCTGAAGGAATAAAAAAAAAAGAATAAGACAAAATACTGGAATTCTTCATTTTTCCAAATTTCTCTCATTGAAATAATCAAAAATGAAGAATGGGTTTACTTGGTTAAATTCAAAAAGTTAATCAAATAACTTTGTTACTTAGTTATTATCTAAAGAAGGATATTTATTAAAATATAAAAAAGGATTGAATCATTTTACTTTCTATTCATTTTTTTATTCATTTTTGTATTTCTTTCTATTACAATGAAGATGAAGCAACTCTCATGTTTCGTAACTGATTGATTGAATTCCAATGAAAACCTATGTTTATAGGAAATTCTCGAATATTCCTTACTTCATATAGAACTGAAATCCTAATGACTAGAATTACCTAAGTTTTAGAATGTCTTGTTTAAGAGACTAACTATTTTTTTTTGTTTTGATTGGAATTCAATTATGGAATACCATTCTGAACTTAATTAACTATTTGAATTTTCCCTTCCTTTTATCCCCCCATCTTATATGGGGGATAGACCCCCGTACCATATATCTATATATGAAGTATACTTGATATATAAATTGATTTAAATAGAAAACCTTTGTATATATTCTATATTATTAAAACAAAATCCAAAATATATATGAAAAATATGCTAAATGAAAAATATGCTAAAAAATTCTTGTCTTATCCGCATTAGAGAAAATGAAATAAAAAAGAATTCTGAATTTCAGTTCAGTATCTAAGTATAAATACTAAGAAAAAGCAGAAAGAAGGATTGATTTGCGGCAATAGATGTCTTTCACATACAACTAGAAAAAAGTAATCTCCTTTTTAAATGGCAGTTCCAAAAAAACGTACTTCGATGTCAAAAAAGCGTATTCGTAAAAATCTTTGGAAGAAAAAGACTTATTTTTCCATAGTACAATCTTATTCTTTAGCAAAATCAAGATCATTTTCCAGCGGCAGCGAGCATCCAAAACCAAAGGGTTTTTCTGGGCAACAAACAAATAATCTGGTTTTGGAATAATTTGAATTGACCTATCCAAAAGAAATTCCAATTATTTAATATGAATAATTCGGATTAATTAATGAATGTACTTTTATGTGTCGAATTCCTCGGTACAATATTCTTAGAACTAACCCCTCTGATATATAGAACAAAAGTTTTTGCTATACTGTGTCCTAAGTATTCTTTTCCTATCAACGAACTTTTCATAATAGAATCCTCATAATAAAATATGAGGATTCTATTATGAAAAGTAGAGTATTCTTGCAATAGGACTTACAACTTCTACCTATCTTATCCAAAATCCACAAATAAATTGGTTTAGGCTTGGTAAATCGTATTAATAAGAGAATAAAGGCTTTCATTCTAGAAATTTTGCTAAAATCCAAAATTCTTTGTATTTAATGATGAAATTCTAGAAATTCTAATGGATAGATAGAAAAGGTTTTTTGGATTTTGTCCATTGCATTGAAAGATTTGAAAAAATTTCAATGAGAAACTAATTAGAAAAAAATTAGTTCTATATTGCAACTGAGAAAAAACAGTTCCAACTCTTTCAAGCTTTGTTTCTATTGAGCAAAGCAAGAGTTTTTTGTTAAAAAAATCCGCAACGATACTACCAAACGAAGTCTATTTTAATGAAGATTCTAATGTTCCTAAATTCTATGGACTCTCCCAATCTCGACGATTTGCCAGAGAATAACTATTATTCTTTTAAGTTCCCTATTATTTCAAGTTAGCCGCCATGGTGAAATTGGTAGACACGCTGCTCTTAGGAAGCAGTGCTCAAGCATCTCGGTTCGAGTCCGAGTGGCGGCATTCTCGAAAAAGAATACAATAGATTAGAAAATGGATTCAATTCGAAATTTCCAATTTTGTAATGGGACCTTCTCCTTATGCTATTTGCAACTTTAGAACATATACTAACTCATATCTCTTTCTCAACTATTTCAATTGTGATTACGATTCATTTGATAACCTTATTAGTTCGTGAACTTGGGGGATTACATGATTCGTCAGAAAAAGGAATGATAGCAACTTTTTTATCTATAACAGGATTCTTAGTTTCTCGTTGGGCTTCTTCGGGACATTTTCCATTAAGTAATTTATATGAGTCATTGATCTTCCTTTCATGGGCTCTGTATATTCTTCATACGATTCCTAAGATACAGAACTCTAAAAATGATTTAAGCACAATAACTACGCCAAGTACTATTTTAACGCAAGGCTTTGCCACGTCGGGTCTTTTAACTGAAATGCATCAATCCACAATACTAGTACCTGCTCTACAATCTCAGTGGTTAATGATGCATGTCAGTATGATGTTACTAAGCTATGCAACTCTTTTGTGCGGATCCTTATTATCCGCCGCTCTTCTAATCATTAAATTTCGAAAGAATTTCGATTTCTTTTCTAAAAAGAAAAAAAATGTTTTACTTAAAACATTTTTCTTTAGTGAGTTTAGTGAGATTGAATATTTCTATGCAAAAAGAAGTGCTTTAAAAAACACCTCTTTTCCTTCATTTTCAAATTATTACAAATATCAATTAACTGAGCGTTTGGATTCTTGGAGTTATCGTGTCATTAGCCTAGGGTTTACCCTTTTAACCATAGGTATTCTTTGTGGAGCAGTATGGGCTAATGAGGCGTGGGGATCCTATTGGAATTGGGATCCTAAGGAAACTTGGGCATTTATTACTTGGACCATATTCGCAATTTATTTACATAGTAGAACAAATCCAAATTGGAAGGGTACGAATTCCGCACTTGTAGCTTCAATAGGATTTCTTATAATTTGGATCTGCTATTTTGGTATCAATCTATTAGGAATAGGTTTACATAGTTATGGTTCATTTACATTACCATCTAAATGATTACATAACATAAAACCTTCATGAAATGAAAGTTTTTCCATTTTTGTTTGATTTGAGAACCCCTTGAACGCCTTCTCAAAGGGTTCTCAAAAATTCGAGATATATCTAATTAGACTTAGACTTTTTTACTTTTTTCTGAATTATTTGGTTTTTCCACTATGGAATATAGAGTATAGAGCGGACTAGTTAAAAAAAAAAAATCCTATTTAGGATAATAATTGGATAAGAGAGCCTCTACCCTGTCAACGGATAGCGAGAGAACAAAATCTGGATAAATACCAATTCCTATTACTGGTAAAAAGATACAGATTAAAAGAAAGAGTTCTCGCGGTCCAGAATCCAAAAAATTTGCGTTTGGAACATGAAATAGCTTGTATCCATAGAACATCTGGCGTAACATAGATAATAAATAAATAGGAGTTAATATCATTCCAATTGCCATTACAAAAGTAATTAGCATTTTTGGCATTAACAGAAATTTGGGACTAGTAATTAGTCCAAAAAATACTACTAATTCTGCAACAAAACCGCTCATTCCTGGTAAGGCAAGAGAAGCCATTGAAAAGCTACTAAACATGGTAAAAATTTTCGGCATTGGGATAGATATCCCCCCCAGTTCTTCGAGATAAACAAGACGCATTCTATCACAAGCCGTTCCCGCCAAGAAAAAAAGTGTAGCACCAATAAATCCATGGGATAGTATTTGTAAAATAGCTCCATTGAGTCCAATGTTGGTTATGGAACCAATTCCTATAATTATGAAACCCATGTGAGATACGGAGGAATAGGCTATTCTTTTTTTGAAATTTCGTTGACCAAGAGAAGTTGAAGCTGCATAGATTATTTGCATCGCTCCTATTATTACCAACCAGGGGGAAAATAGATAATGAGCATGAGGTAACAATTCCATATTGATCCGAATCAATCCGTATGCTCCCATCTTTAATAGGATTCCCGCTAAAAGCATACATGTACTGTAATGCGCTTCCCCATGGGTATCTGGTAACCACGTATGTAGGGGTATAATTGGCAATTTGACAGCATAAGCAATAAGGAAGCCCAAATAAAATAGTATTTCCAATGTTGCAGGGTATGATCGATTAATTAATCTTTCCAAATCTAATCTTGGTTCGTTGGAACCATATAAGCCCATACCTAGAACTCCGATTAAGAAAAAAATGGAACCGCCTGCAGTATACAAAATAAACTTTGTAGCTGAATACAGACGCCTCTTTCCCCCCCACATGGATAAAAGTAAGTAAACAGGAATTAATTCTAACTCCCACATGATAAAAAAAAGTAAAAGGTCTCGCGAAGAAAATAATCCTATTTGACCACTATACATTGCTAGCATCAGGAAATAGAATAATCGCGAATTCCGGGTAACCGGCCAAGCTGCTAAAGTAGCTAAAGTAGTGATAAATCCTGTCAATAAAATAGATCCTAATGAAAGTCCATCGATTCCCAATCTCCAGTGGAAATCAAAGACATCTATCCATTTAGAATCCTCCTTTAATTGGATTAAGGGATCCTCCAATTGGAAATGATAACAGAATGCATAAGTCATTAGAAGGAATTCTAATAAACAAATAGATATAGTATACCACCTAACGATTTTGTTTCCCCTATGAGGTAAAAAGAAAATTAATGAACCTGCAAATATCGGCAAAACAACAAGTATTGTTAACCAAGGAAAATAACTCATGATAAAGTGATAAAGACAAGATACGTTTTGACCAGAAAAGCCCGTGCTCGCTTATTTCGAGCACAGGCTTCTTCGGTAAAGAGGAATCAGACGATTCAAGTGGAGTTTTTTGTAACGTATCAATAAGATAGAGCCATGCTGCGGGTTGTTTCAGGCCCTAAATAAACGCGGACACTTAAAAAATCTGTTGGGCAGGCAGATTCGCATCTCTTACAACCCACACAATCTTCGGTTCTCGGGGCAGAAGCAATTTGCTTGGCTTTACACCCATCCCAGGGTATCATTTCTAATACATCTGTTGGACAAGCTCGTACACATTGAGTGCATCCTATACATGTATCATAAATTTTTACGGAATGTGACATTGGATCTATAAATTTTCCTTTTCAACATAAAAATTTTCGATCTGGTAAAAATGAAATTAGTACTATATGAGTCATATGTATTGTAGGCACCAGACGAAGCAATGGTTTATCCAAACTTCAACAAATAAATAATGCAATATATTTCTTAATCCGTTTGTGAGAAAGCGTGAAAAGAGCCAAGAGACTTGAATTTTGGGCTTCAACAATCATAATTATACGAATTGTACATACGAATTCGAACTAGCCAATAAATTGGCTATCGTCTTTTCAATATAAATTATTGCAATATTCAAATTGCAATATCAATGAATTGCAAAAATTCAATAAGTAAAAAAGAATACTATACAATAACCTACTCAAAAAATAGATATTCTAAAATAATAAAATAATAAGAAAATAGTATTCGATTTCTATTCATCTTAATATTTGAATTTTATATTATCATTATATGTGCGCCTTTGTTTATTTGTTTAGAGGATTCTATGTCTAATTATTCAAAAGTCTAATTATTCAAAAAATTAGATTGATTGATACGAGTTGATTTCCTGTTACGATGGATGGAAGAAAGAATGGATAGTCCAATAGCTGCTTCAGCAGCCGCAAGGGCTATAACAAAAATTGCGAAAATGTCTCCTTTTAATTGGCGACTATCAAATAGATCAGAAAATGTTACGAGATTTAGATTAATTGAATTCAGTATAAGTTCAAGACATATTAGAGCTCTAACCATGTTTCGGCTTGTGATCAATCCATAGATACCAATCGAAAATAAATAGACACTCAAAAAAAGTACATGCTCAAACATCATTAACTAACTCCTTATCAATCTCGATTCATTTCAATATGAGGACAAGAATTGAACCGATTCAATTAATTAGAATAGAACAATTACACAACAAAAGAGAAAAGAAGGTATTTGTTGGCAGTAGATGGGTTTTACTAAATCAAAATTGTGATTCTTTAGTTATTTATTTTAGTTACTTATTTTAGATTTGAAATTCTAAGAATTTTGACTCATTCTAAGTATTTCTTATTGCCGAGCCATAGTAATTGCACCTATTAAAGAAACTAGAAGAATTATGGAAATGAGTTCAAACGGAAGATAAAAATCAGTTGCTAAATGAATCCCAATTTGTTGAACGTTATTTATGAGACCCTGTTCTACTATTTGGTTTGATCTTGTAGTCCAAAGAATTCCATACCATGACGTATCTGGGATAGTAGTCATTAGTGAAAAAAGAATAGTTATACAAACGAGTGAAGTGAACCCATCTCCAATAGTCCAATAATTCTTATTTTTAGACCATTCTGAGCCATCTATGAACATTACGGCAAATATGATCAAGACATTTATGGCTCCCACATAAATAAGAAGTTGTGCGACAGCTACAAAGTAGGAATTCAATAAAATATAGAATAAGGATATACAAATAAGAACTAATCCCAGCGAAAAGGCAGAATAAATTGGGTTGGTAAGTAATACTACTCCTATGCCCCCTAGTAGAAGAAAAAATTCCCCAAATAGCACAAGAATCTCATGTATTGGTCCAGGTAAATCCATTATGGATAAGAATAAATTAATAGTATAAAATTTTTCATGAACTGACTAAAACTAAAAGATTCAAGGAAGGAAAAAGGGATTAGGATATTTTTTGTATATAAGTTGTATAGTTAGAAATCACATCACGAAAATCAACTCTCATTTTAAATCAGGAATAATTTGCAATAAGCAGTAGTTATTCGTTTTTCTTTATAGTTAGTAAAGAACTATTGGATTTTTCTAACAAAAAAGAAAAATCCTAGTAATTAGTAATCGTTCTTGAATTCAAAGATTTTTCTTCGTCTATTTTACTTTGAGTCGAATTCCTAATTGTTTGAATTGTGTAATCTCCCATTATGGAGATTGGTAACCGACTCAAAGCAATTTGATTGTAATTCAATTCATGACGATCATAAGTAGAAAGTTCATATTCTTCAGTCATTGATAAACAGCTTGTCGGACAGTACTCAACACAATTACCACAAAATATACAAACTCCAAAATCAATACTATAATTAAGCAATTGTTTCCTTTTAATATCCTTTTCAAATCTCCAATCCACAAGGGGTAGATCTATCGGGCATACGCGAACACATACTTCACAAGCAATACATTTATCAAATTCAAAGTGGATTCGCCCCCGGAAACGCTCCGATGTAATTGATTTTTCATAAGGGTAGTGAATCGTTATAGGTAAACGATTTGTGTGGGATAAGGTAATTATGAAACTTTGACCAATGTACCTTGCAGCGCGTATTGTTTGTTGACCATAACTCATGAACCCAGTTACCATAGGGAACATATTATAAATATCTATGAAAAAGGTATGTTTCTTTCTCTTGTTTGAGAGAATTTTTGTGTTGAAAATATTCTTACTATTATTGTATTATCTTATTTATAGTGAAACAAGTTGGGAAGAAGTTGTTAATAAGAGATTGCCCAGGGAAATAGGTAAAAGAAATTTCCATCCAAGATTTAATAACTGATCCATTCTCATCCTGGGTAAAGTCCATCTTATTGTGATAGAAATGAAGAGAAATAAATAAGCTTTAGTTAATGTAATAAAGATACCCATTGTCATTTCCAAAATTCCAACCATTTTATTCATTTGGAAAAATCCAAAAAAGGATATATAGGGAATAGATAAATTCCACCCGCCTAAGTAGAGAACTGTTACAAATAAAGAGGAAACTAATAAATTTAGGTAAGAAACAAGATAAAATAAACCATATTTGATACCGGAATATTCGGTTTGATAACCTGCTACTAATTCTTCCTCTGCTTCTGGTAAATCAAAGGGTAATCTTTCACATTCTGCCAAAGAAGAAATTAGAAAAACCAGAAAACCTATAGGCTGACGCCAAAGATTCCATCCAAAAAAACCATATTTTGACTGTGCTTCAACTATATCAACTGTACTTGAACTGTTAGATAATCATAGTCGATGATAACATCACAGTTCCCACCGCTATTCCAAAACCGTACATGAAACCTTAGCTTCATACGGCTTCTCTATGATCAGAAAAAAGGAAAGGGTTGTTTCATTTCGGTATTATCCCCCTGGGCATAGATAGAATTAGGTAAGATAAAATCGATTGGAAAGTCCTAAATTAGACCAAAGGAATTCCGTCTGCTAGAATAAGAAAAAGCGCTTCCGAATTGATCTCGTCCTTTATAATATAATGAGAATTTTTCTTTGTTCAGCAATAACTTAATCTTGGAATAAAACACTCGTTATAGCAATTAATAAATGAAAAGAATTGGGCATTAGTTCATGAGGAATTCTGTATGAATATGAATAGAGGAAGGAAAGAATAAATAAAGATCTTTTTTTTGTATTGCATTCCATATCTTTTGTCCTATTCTTCTTTCCCCCGGGAGGGGTACTTAAAAAGAAAAAAGGAATAAAGGGTTAATTCGTTCTTGATAGCCATTTCCTTAACAAGTGAATGGGAACATACTCTGGATCGGAATCCGAAGAAAGTACTACTTGATCATTTCCACCAATTTCAAGTCCTTATTATGATTCCTTTTATGAGGAAAAATCTCTAATGCCTTAGATTTCCTCATTACTAATCCTTTATGTACTTTAGTGTTCCTAACCCCTCACTAACTTTTGATGGATTCCTCTTATGATTATAAGTTATAGTAATAACTAGGAATATTCTAGTAATGGAATTCCATATCGCGAATCCTTTATTCTTGCCCGCTTCAAGATATGATGACTAATCAAAAAATATCAACCTTGGGGTAAAGAGTTTACACTGCTTATGTTTACTTCAACTTTTTTCTTGTACGTAGGAAATGAGATTTTTTCTTTTTACTACAAATTAATAAGCTGTTTTGTTTCACTCATATAGCTATCTAGTTTAACTTACCAACCCGAATATAGAATAAGAAAAGGAAGATAAATATTCAATGGATTTTAGAGGAAAAAGATCCTATTTTAACGAATCACACGTAGAGATATTGCTAGCACACAAAAAGTTAATGGTATTTCATAACTAATAGATTGAGCAGCAGCTCGTAGACCGCCTAAAAAAGAATATTTATTATTTGAGCTATATCCTGCCATAAGAAGACCAATAGGAGCAATACTTGAAATGGCAATCCATAAAAAAACACCAATACTAAGATCGGCTAAAACAAAATGATATCCTAAAGGGATAACTAAAAAACTTAATAAAATTGATATGACTGCTATAGAGGGTCCAATGCTAAATAAAGGAATATCTCCTCGGGATGGCAGGATATCCTCCTTAAAAAGTAGCTTAGTTCCATCGGCTATAGCTTGAAGCAGTCCCAGGGGGCCAGCATATTCAGGACCAATACGTTGTTGTATCGATGCGGATATTTCTCTTTCTAACCACACAATTACCAGTACTTCTATTGTGATTCCCAGTAGGAGGGTCAAAATAGGTAGAATCCATATCAGTCCATAGACTTCTTTTAATAATTCCGATTTCGAAAAAGAATTGATAGTTTCTACCTCTACCCTATCTATTATCATTTCAACGATCAACTTCCCCCATAATGATATCTATACTACCTAATATCGTCATGATATCAGCCAATTTCATTTTTTTAACTAGTTGAGGAAGAATTTGCAAATTAATAAAACCAGGTGGACGAATTTTCCATCTCCAGGGGAAAAGACTATCATCTCCTACCAGATAAATTCCTAATTCACCTTTTGGAGCTTCCACTCTTACATAAAGCTCTTGCTTTGACAATTCAAAATTGGGCGAAGGTTTTTTACCAAGAAATCGATATTCAAAATCATTCCATTCGGAATTCTTTGCTTTCTTAAAGCGTCGGACTTCTAAATTCTCATAAGGACCCCCAGGAATTTTCTCTACAGCCTGTTGAATAATTTTGATGGATTCCCTCATTTCACCCATTCGTACTAAATAGCGAGCTAATGAATCCCCTTCTTTTTGCCATTGGATTTTCCAATCAAATTGGTTGTAAGACTCATAAGGATCAACTTTACGAAGATCCCATTGTATTCCAGAAGCTCGTAACATCGGTCCCGATAAGCCCCAATTTACTGCTTCTTCTCCGCTAATAAAACCGACTCCTTCAACTCGTTCTATAAAAATGGGATTCTGTGTAATAAGTTGTTGATATTCAACAACTCCTCGTAAAAAATAATCACAGAAATCTAAACATTTATCGATCCATCCATAAGGTAGATCGGCGGCTACTCCTCCGATGCGAAAGTAATTATGCATCATTCGCATACCTGTAGCAGCTTCAAATAGATCATATATCAATTCTCTCTCTCTAAAAATATAGAAAAAAGGAGTCTGTGCGCCGAGATCTGCCATAAAAGGTCCAAGCCATAACAAGTGAGAAGCTATACGGCTCAACTCTA